AAGATAACCCAAAAAATCAAAGGAATGCTTGGATAATTGGTTTATATGGATTCTTCTTGGTTGAGACCATACATAAAAATGACATTGCCAAAAATTGACAAGATAATATCTCCACTTATTCATCAGAAGCGGAGTATCTTTTGATACCAGAATCGATTTTCCTTGATAGCTAACATACTGTATAAAAGGATCCTTGAAGAACCATAAGGTGGCCGGAAATAAGACTTTTTCGACAGGATATTTTATTTTTTCATAAAAACGTATTCGCTCAAAAAAGATCCCAAAAGAGGTTAATCGTAAATGATTAGATTGGTTACGGAGAAAAAGTAAAATAGATTCGTATTCACATACATAAGAATTGTATAGGAGCAAGAATAATCTTTGATTACTTTTTGCAAAAATGGATTTTGGGGGAATAATAAGAGTATTCCAACTATAATACTCATTAAGAAAGAGCCGTAATAAATGCAAAGAAGAGGGATCTTTCACGTAGTAGCGAAGGGTTTGAACCAAGATTTCCAGATGGATGGGGTAGGGTATTAGTACATCTGATGCATAATTTAAATGTGGAAATTTGTCCTCGAAAAAGGGAAATATTGAATGAATTGATCGTAAATTATAAGATTTTATGGTTTCTGTCTCCTCTAAGGAGGATACTAATCGTAGGGAAAACGGAATTTCCACAATGACTGCAAATCCCTCCGATATCATTTGAGAATACAAATTTTTGGGGTACCCCAAAAATTTATTTTGATTAGAATCATTAACGGAAATAATCAAATGATTCTGTTGATACATTCGACTAATTAAACGTTTTATAATTAGTAAACTGGATTTCTTGTCATAACCTACATTATCCAATAAAACGGATCCATTTAAACCACGATCATGAGCAAGGGCATAAATATACTCCCGAAAGATAAGTGGGTATAGTAAATGGTGTTGCTGAGATCTATATAATTCGAAATATCCTTGAAAGTCTTTCATTTTAAATTCAATTTTGAATCAGAAAAGAAATAGATGATTTATTGGGTTATCAAATGATACATAGTACGATACAGTTAAAACAAGGTATTTATAGTAAAAAAAAACTAGATACCTCGGAAACAAGTCAAACTCATCAACGGACTCTCTAGAACCTCCCCTTCCTTTCCATATAATAGATTTATGTTCATTTATAGGATAAGAAGATAGTTAGAAGCCCTTTATTTTATCAATCCAATCGCTCTTTTGATTTTGAAAAAAGAAATCTCTTTATCAATATACTACCTTCTTCTACACATTTATCTCTACCCCATAAAGGGGAATAGCTAATAGTTAGGACTCATAAGAAATTTCTAATCCACTCATCGGAAAAGCTTTTCCCGCATTAGGCACTAATATATTTTTAACATCTAATTAGATGGGGTAATCATTCAAAAATTAAGAACAGAAGCTCGTTACTTTGTTATTTCCCTAGAATTGGAACCTCTAATAAGGCTCTACCCATTTATTCACTCGACCCCCCAAAAAAATTATTTTTTTAATTGAATTGAAACAATTGAAATAAGATTTTGGACCTATTCAATAAGAAAGAATGAAATATTCTCAGAATTATCCATTGCTACGACATGCTGCTTTTTCCATTGATTCTTTTCAGGATCAGTCGTGGTCTTACAAACTCTACCGATGGTATGGACGAATCTGTTTCTTCATACAAATGTGTAAAAGATGCTAGCCGCACTTAAAAGCCGAGTACTCTACCGTTGAGTTAGCAACCCAAATAAACAAATTAAAATGTGTAGATACAATCAGAATCCCAATAAATAATGAAATTGAATGGCACAACACAATCAAACCATTAAAAAAACAATGAAAAAAAAACTCTAACCCGCTCTAAACATAATAAAAATGAACAAATCCGACAAAAATATAAAAATTATCAAATAAAAGATAAAATAAAGTCAAAGATTTTCCAATATTTATAGACCGCCTCCTGCCTCGCTTCTCTTATATTATCCATTAATTTAGTATATATCGAGTTTGATTGATTTAAATCTTAATCAAAAAAGACTTCCTGTATGACAGAAAATCTAAGAAGATTATTTGAATGAAATAAAATCTATGGAACAGGGATAAATAGATCCGTTTATCCACGATCGGATTATATTTATTTGATACACTGTTGTCAATATTAATATTGACAAAAGCGTAAGCATACAAAAGATAAAACAAGTTCTAAATAGAACTAACAATTTAGATTTCAATCAATTAAAATTAATAAAATTTTTTAATTTTAATTGAATTATAAAAAAACGAAAGACTTGTGTTGGATTGGCACTACACTATATAGAATATAAGTGAAAGACTTAATTAAGGAAGACGGGGGAGAAGTAGAAAAAAACGAAGTTTATTCAATAACTAAAACTAAAATAATCAGGTTTAGTCCTTTGTTTTTTTTGTTCAAAGAGTTCCAACGAAAATCATCCCATCGGGGGTAATGTCAAATTTTTATGTCTATAGAACACATTACTTCTACGTCTATGTCATTTCTTATTTATTCACTTGATATTTTTTTCTATTTTATTTCATTAATTAAATTTTGTTTGTTGATTAACGCGAAGTTCCGTAAAAACTCCCGCCTTTTTTAAAATATCATGAACAGTTCCCGTAGGTTGAGCGCCTTTTTCAAGGAAATATAGAATAGCAGGAACATTTAAAAAAATTTGATTGGTTATCGGATCATAAAAACCCACTTTCCGAAGATCTCTTCCCTCTCGTCGGGATCGAACATCAATTGCAACGATTCGATAAATGGCTCATTGGGATAGATGAACAATACCCCCCCCTAGAAACGTATAAGAGGTTTTCCCCTCGTACGGCTCGAGAAAATTCTAAATTATGTCTATGTATAGAGTATAGAATTACAATATCAAATATATCCATCAAATCATCAAATTAATTAGACTATTGATTTTAGCCCTTTTTTTCTTATTCTTACCCAACAACAAAATTAGTCATATTTGCACCCTCATAACTCAAGTTGGATAACTCTGAAATAACGCAAAAGAGAAACCCTTTATTTTTATTTTAGATACTGCATCTATTGAGCGGTCTCTAACCCTTTAATTGCCTGTCTTCTTTAAGAATCCATTTTGATTCTTCATTCTGATCCAGTTGTTCAGACAATTGAAAATGGTATTTCCTTGTTCCAGGATCTTTGCCTTGAATCATTGGGTTTAGACATTACTTCGGTGATCTTTAAATCCTTTCAAAACGGCAGCAACATACCATTTTTTGTGATTTCTTTATGTCAAAGAATCATACGAATGTTTGATTCCTGCGTAATACACTTTTTGATTTGATCGAAAGAGTTTTACCAATTTCAACAAATCTTCCCTTTGAATTGGAAATTTTCGCGAATGGGCTCCTTTTAGTTTATGTATCAAAATATACTTACGAAGTTGTTCCAATTTGTTGATTGATACTAACCCTAGATTCTTGCCTCTGAAAAAAAAAAAAAAAGACTTTCTACTCGAGCTCCATCCTATACTATATTCTATCACCCCCCCCCAAAAAAAAAGGAGGTTACAGTGGAATAGAACAAATGATGTCGAGCCAAGAGCACTTTCATTCCTATAATAAATATATATAAAAGTGGTGGATGTAAGACTCCACAGCGGATCATGTCCTTCAAGTCGCACGTTGCTTTCTACCACATCGTTTTAAACGAAGTTTTACCATAACATTCCTTCAGTTTGGAACCCATATGTAATTGATTCAATTATGAAATCATGAATAATCATTGGTTCGGTTGGTACATAGTAATCTATACCTTTTTATTCTATATGAAAAAAAGAGAGTCTCAGCAAGAATAAGAATAAATCAATTTAACCCCTTTTTTTTAGATTAATAGAATTTAATCTTGGAAATTCTATAAAAATAGAACTCCTTTTTTTATAAATTATTTTGATTCTTTTATTTATATCATTCTAAATTTGAAACTCTTTTTCTATTTTTCTATTATTGTAAAAATCAAATTTAGTTAACTAAATTATAACTGATATAACAGGAATAAATATAATACGAAGAAATCAAGTTATTTTGAATCTGTATCTTCAAGTAAGATAATAGTGATAGAATAAATTCAACAATTTCACACTTCTTCAAGTACCAAGAACTTATACTTCTAGCGGTTCGTTACAAAGATTTAATTGATTGAAAAATCTTCTATCCGATATAATTATTTTCATTTTGCAAAACAGAAAGTTTTACAGCAAGGACCTTTCGTTTTTTATCATCCGTTTATCATTAGTAAGAGAGAGATAAATTCATATTGGAATAAACAGTATGTGATTAAAAAAAGATAGATAAAAAAACACTGATGTAAGACAAGATTGAAATTTTAGGTTGTTATTTTTTCATATTTATACTGTAAAATCATTGTTATTTAACGAATTGCAACTGAATTCAATTTCCCATTTCATATGCGTGTTATTTGAACTCAAACAAATTTGTGAAAAAGATATGATTCCGCCGATTATTAAAAAATAATAATCAGATTCTATACTAATATTTATTCTATTCTTAATCTTAATACAGATTATCTTAATACGGAAGGCTCTTCTAAAAGGCAATCTTTATATATATATATTATTATATTATGATATATAAAATATATATATATATATATAAATATATTTATATTATTATGTTAATTAATATAATGATTATATAATAATATATATACATATATACTGAATATATACATATATACTGAGTATGCTCTGGGACGGAAGGATTCGAACCTCCGAATAGCGGGACCAAAACCCGTTGCCTTACCACTTGGCCACGCCCCATTTATTTCTATTCGATACTAATAAATAAACACTAATATTGGTACGGGTTATTCGTCAACTCCAGTCTAAATATCTATTTTTTAGAAAATGGATTACTAGAATTTTTGTACATGGAAACTATACACGTAGACATAGAATTAAACTGAATTTATTGATCATTACATATAATTCAATTAAGATATTGTACGAAAGTATTATTTATTCTATTCTCTTTTGATTTGAGATATAGAAGAATTTTTGATTGGGTGAATTCAAATAACATTAAAGTTTTTTCGTCTATCTTATTTTATTTTTATTCATTTTTTTTCTTCTATCAATAATAACATATCTATAATAATAAAATAATAAAAAACTAAATTAAATTTATTAACAACTCAATCAAAATAAATACAATTATCCCCAAAAACAAAATGTTTGTTATGCTTAATATTTTTAGTTTGATCTGTATCTACCTTAATTCTGCTCTTTATTCCAGTAGTTTTTTCGTCGGCAAATTGCCCGAAGCCTACGCTTTTTTGAATCCAATAGTCGATGTTATGCCAGTGATACCCCTATTCTTTTTTCTATTAGCCTTTGTTTGGCAAGCTGCTGTAAGTTTCCGATGATATTTTTAATTTTAATAAAGTCCCAGACAAATTCATGATTTATTCGAAAAAAAAATCGGGTATGTAGTATAGTAGTATAAAAGTGGAGAATCTATTCTCTTTTTTCCTAAAAAAATCTTGGAGATTGTGTAATGCTTACTCTCAAACTATTTGTTTACACGGTAGTGATATTCTTTGTTTCTCTCTTTATCTTCGGATTCCTGTCTAATGATCCAGGACGTAATCCTGGACGTGAAGAATAAAAAATAAGGTTTTCTTTGCTTGATTTTAAACTGTTATTTAGTAAGATTTTATCTATTCCACTAATTATTTATTTATAACTAGTAATAAAAAAATAGCTCTCGATAAATTCGAAAAAAAAAATACCAAGTCATCAACGAAAACGGAAAGAGAGGGATTCGAACCCTCGGTACGAAAAACTCGTACAACGGATTAGCAATCCGACGCTTTAGTCCACTCAGCCATCTCTCCTCCCAATTGAAAAAGGATAATACTATGTTACATTATAAAAAATAAGGCTTGAAAACGCCCGTCATAGTATATACTCTTATTTTTTAATTTCGTCCCAAGGGGCTTTTTAGTTCCACGGCCCGGCCTGGTCAGTCCTTAGCCGGGCCCGCCTTTTTGTTCCAACAAATCATAAATAAAAAGATTTAGAAAATTGAAAAAAAAAAATAATAATAAATAAAAAAATATCTATATCTATGATATAGAATCAAATGGTAGCGAATCAACGTGCTATTTCTTTCTTAGTTAGTCCTTTTATTCCGGTTTAAATAATAAAAGAGGAACTCTCGTTTCTTACCACAATCTATTTTTTTGTTATGGATTAAGTTCGAGACAAAAACCTCGGGCAAAAAAGCACTTGTTATTTAGTTATTAAAATGAATACTCGTTTCCAAATCTCATTAGGTCCTCTGATACAAATACAAAAGGTAAGCGCTCTAGTTTTCATAATTTTTTTCTGATCTTTTGTTTTGGTTTTGTGATTAAGGTCGACAAAAGGTCCATTTAGATACAATAATCTGATTGTAGCGGGTATAGTTTAGTGGTAAAAGTGTGATTCGTTCTATAATCCTTTATATAGTTAAAGGGTCTTTCGGTTTGATTAATATTCATTCCGAACAAAAACTTTAGTTCTTAAAAGGATTGAATCCTTTCCCTCTCAATGAAAAATTCGAGGAAGAATATAAATTCTCGTGATTTTTATCCACCAATCAATTTTAAATTGAAAAATTGGATTATAAGATTACGAAACATAATTTTTTTATTGGATCAATACTTCCAATTGAATGAGTATAAGTAAAGGACCCATGGATAAAGATAAAACGCGTATTTCTAATCGTAACTAAATCTTCAATTTTTCATTTCTGTAGGGGAAATTGAAGCAAAACAGCTATTAAACAATGTCTTTGGTTTACTAAAGACATCGATAAATTGTTTTAGCTCGGTGGAAACAAAATGCTTTTCCTAAGGATTCTTTCAAATAGAAGTAGAGAACGAAGTAACTAGAAAGATTGTTAGAATATAACACCCCTTTCTATAGGGATCGTCTAGAAAGCGGGTTGTTCTGAATAGATTCAGACATAAAAGCTGACATAGACGTTATGGGTCAGATTTTTTATTTCGTTCATATCTGAATCTGGGAATTTATCCACTTTCCATAAAGGAGCTGAATGAGACCAAAGTTTCACGTTCAGTTTTGAATTAGAGACGTTAAAAATTATGAATCAACGTCGACTATAACCCCTAGCCTTCCAAGCTAACGATGCGGGTTCGATTCCCGCTACCCGCTTTTCCTTTATCGTTATAATTTTAAATATTTTTAATATTTAATTATTTTAAATATTAAATAATTAAATAAAATTATTTATTTTTTTCTTTTTTAATAAAAAAGGTTAAATGAATCGAATTAATGTAATACATTATTGACTTGAATACTAAATTGGTTGAATTCTTTCAATCACTTTTCCGAACAAGAAATATGAAAATTGGAGTGAAAAGCGTCCATTGTCTAATGGATAGGACAGAGGTCTTCTAAACCTTTGGTATAGGTT